TTCATTTTATCCAGTTCCTCTTGATCTAAATCTAGTTCTTCTTCAAGTAATTCTTTCTCGATATTTTTTCGTTTCTCTTCCATTTGCTCTCCACTTGTAATCATCTTTTTGAATTTATCTTGTTTCATCTTATTTGATTCCTCCGTTATGAAAGATATTTTATTCGTCATATGTCCTTTTTTTGCAAAAAAATATGGAGTGTTAATAAGTATTTGTTTTATATTAGACCATAACTTTTGTATATCCATACGCAGATATTTCTGAAAAATTTGTTGAAATATCAAAAAGAAATGCTTTTCATCCCTTTCTCTCAAAAAGAGATTTTCTTCTTCATAAGAGGGGCAAAATTTGAAAAAAATCAATCAAATGAAGACAAGCTTCACGAAGTGCTTCTGCAGGAGTCAAACTTCCATTCGTGCATATCTCGAGAAATAGTATTTCCTCGGAGTCAATTTTTTTTTTAAGCGGATCATAATACTGTTTATTCGCATGATACGTATAATTGACCTGTAGCACAGGAGTAAATGTGCTATCTATGGGAAAAGTAAAACTGCAATTTTCATCGCTATAATCGCCATATTTGACATTGTCATTGACGACACTTCTTTTTACATTTCCATTGAAACTTCTACTTTCAAATCCATTAATTCCCCTATTATTTCTAATCTTCGAAGCAGTATCTAAGTGTCGAGGGTGATACCCTCTATCTCGTTCTAATATCAATTCAATTGATAAATCTATTGGTCCTGTTATATACGCAATAGGTTGGTCTTCGTTGACTATGTGAACAAAATCCGGTAGGTTTATATTTTTGGCAGTAAAAAGCATTGGACCACTCTCCGAAATCGATATCGATGCTTTGATAACTTGATTGGTGGGGCTTTTCAAGACAATTGTTTTGAGATTTTCTAATATTTCATGTACAGATTCTCTTATACCAGGTATAGTACTATATTGATGAAAAGATTTTTCTTGTTTTTCTTTCAATTGAAATGTAGCATGTGTTATACGTGTTCCTTTTATTTCTGCAAGTAGAACTCTTCGTATGGTAGTACCTAATATATTAGCCTGACCTTCCTTAAGCGACGACAGCATGAAACGACCATAATGTAAACTACGACTTTGGCGGATAAAGGAAACAGATTTCCATTCATGTTTATTGGTCATAGGTTCTATTTTACTTTGTTTAGTATTTTTAAAAAATTAAAAGTTTCATTATTGTATGGCCAACCATTGAGGGTATTATAGTTGATGCTCGAGACCAAGTGACTATTATTTCTCTCTCCCCCCCCTTTTTGATTTTTTCAAATGTTTCCGATAAATGCTTAGCTACAAACCTTTTCTTTGACTACAATTCTTTTAGAGAACCTATGAATCTATATTGTAACATTTCAATCTCTTCCCGATACTTCCCAAGGAAAATCCCCAAATGTATCCAAAATTGACGGGTTATTGTAAGCTTATCCATGCGGTTATGCACTCTTGAAAAAGGAATCAATTTTCTATCCTGGCTTTTGTGCTTTGGTGAGTTGTCCTAGATCCTTTCGATGACCTATGTTGTGTTGAAGGGATATCTATATGATCCGATCGATTGCGTAAGGCCCGCGGTAGAAATGGAACCGCGGAAAGTATAATGAATAGTTCCTTTATTCATGTCTTGTTTAGGCAGTTTATATCATCCATACATAGTGCTTTGATCTAAGATTTCAATTCATGCTTCAACAGTAGCATATGAACTAAGGTTGAAACAAGCGAGATATCCAGCAAAAATAAGAACGAAAGGGATTAATAAGAAGAACTGATCCGGTATCAATGACTCATATGAAAATAATGAAAGTGTCAAAGAAAGAAAAGGAGAAGACCCATTAAAAGAAAGAATCATTCTTTTTTCCAGACAGATGAGTCTTAATTTATTAGTTTTAGGGATATAAAAATACTCGAAATCTTATTATTTATCATATCAGAGTTCATTTCAAACGGATTTTCTCACTTATCAAAAAAGTTTTTGATTATCTTGAAAATCAATATTATAATCAAGATAATCAAAAATCTGCGATAAAAGACTTTGAATTGGAAATCCATATGAAATCGAGATTTCCAATTCAAAAAAATGAATCGAAATACAAAAAAACCGCTATACATTAATTCCATTAACTCATCTTCGTTAATGGACATTAATATATAGGTTAGCATAAGCCCGTGAATGAGCTTAGCATATTGGTCAATTTAGTTTTCGAAATGAATATTTCGAAATTTGAACATTTTCAAAATGCATCCTATAAAATAGAGAAAAATCTCTATCACGAATTTATAGAACACATAGAAAAATATGTACAATTCGAAATTGTTCGTGAAAGAATCAAATTCCACGATATAAAATCGTGGATCAAACCAAAATGAGCAAAACATAATAAAAAATATAACAAAATGATTCCATAAACCGAATAGAAATGAACATAATAGACTAACATTAATAATATTATTATATCAAATAATAATA